TCTATTTCTATCTCATTATTCAATAGTTCAAGTTCAATATTCAAATAAAAAAAGAATTAGAATATTCAATATGAATGCCTGTATTTAGGACGTGTGATTAAATATTAAATATTAAATAAAAGAATTAAATATAAAATAAAAAAAAAGGCGAAGAATTCCCATTTCAGTTGTTTTATTCAACGATTAACCAAACGAAAATAGTAATACAATAAATAACAAATTGTATGAACTTAGATCAATCAAATAATAAGATTTCTATGCAATTATTTGGACTAACCAATTTGTCCATTTAGATTGGATACATTGGAATAATGATAAAGAAAAAAAAATAATTTACACAAAAACCTAATTCATAAAAAATGGGTTGGTTTGGAGAGGGTAGGTATATGTAATTTAATGGCTATAAACTATAAATAAGTCAACTCTTGTAGATATTTCGATAATTGATTCTCGAATCCGATTGAATCTAAGATGAATGCTTGGTTTACGTTATGGAAGAAAGACACGTATATGTGATATTAGATATTGACTGATTCTATATGAACTAAAGAGATATTTTATTTGCCACCCGCCTCCTATGAATTTTGGCAGGGATTCTAATAACAATAGAAGCCCTTCCCTTTCCGTCTCCTTGTGACTGTGAATTGACTAAACAAATAGATGAAATTCAGAAAAGGGTGGACGAAAATAAGAGTTCGGAACCAAGAAATGGAAGATCGAAAGTCGTCTGGATTCACAAAGACTCTGTGGATAGAAACAGAAACTAAAAAAAATAGCTTGAATTATGCACTAATACTATTACTTCATAATTTAACTCGAAGTTCTTAGTTACTTCGAAATGCTAGCGACGGAATTATTAAGTCATAATTCGTTGGTTGATTGTATCATTAACCATTTCTTTTTTTGGTACGAGGGAACTTATCATGAATCCACTGATTTCTGCCGCTTCCGTTATTGCTGCTGGGTTGGCTGTAGGGCTTGCTTCTATTGGGCCCGGAGTTGGGCAAGGGACTGCTGCGGGTCAAGCTGTAGAGGGTATCGCGAGACAGCCTGAGGCAGAGGGAAAAATACGAGGTACTCTATTGCTTAGTCTAGCTTTTATGGAAGCTTTAACAATTTATGGACTGGTTGTAGCATTAGCGCTTTTGTTTGCGAATCCTTTTGTTTAATATGAAAAATCCCTATTTTATTGCCTTGAACTAATTATTTCCTTTTTCTAATTCTATTAAGATTTCACTCCTACACTTACTTATTCGTTGACAAAATAACCTGTGGGAAGGTTTGATTTGTGGGTGAGAGATTAGTATACCCATTCCCTTTCATCCTTCCCCTTCGGAGTCCAGGGGAAACTAAGGATTGCCACAAGGGGGATAGTTCACATAAATCAAATACTTTTTTTAATTTAAAATAGGAAATAAATAAAAAAGAGGGGCGAAGTGATACAAAAAGAACTCTATTCGATTTTTTAGTCTATCTATTTAGTCTATAGGAGATCATATGAAAAATGTAACCGATTCTTTCGTTTCTTTGGGCTATTGGCCATCTGCCGGGAGTTTCGGGTTTAATACCGATATTTTTTCAACAAATCTAATAAATCTAAGTGTAGTGTTTGGTGTATTGATCTTTTTTGGAAAGGGAGTGTGTGCGGGTTGTTTATTTCAAGAATATGTTGGATCCACCCAGCTGTACCTTTTTCGTTATAACTAGAAAGGTGCACGATCTCACGAATGACTTCGGAATAAATTAAGAGATTATGGATAAGAACCATAGCATTTCGTGATTCATTGGTAATTTTTTTTTTGATTCTCTATCAACCAATAATGTGTGGCCATTAATATGAATATGGTTAAAGCAAACTGTTTGAAGTCTAGACGCGGCGCGGTACTCTTTCACCCTCTATGTTAATATGGAGATGGTTCAAAATGAATATTTTATGGATAGAGAACACTCCTATTCATAAATCATAAAATGGTTTTGAACCGTTATTGTTATTGTAAAAATGGGTATTTCCCCCTTTTATCCAATGCTGAATCGACGACCTATGTAGAAGTAAGAAGAGTTTTTTGGATTTGAAGAAAAAAAAGAAACAACTTTGTTGACAATTACATATTTTTGTCAGAAGAGTCCTCTGAATATTTTGATTTGGCATTTGTTTATATATTTTTTTGCATATGAAAATATGAACAAACAAAGAAGAGAGGATAGGCTCATTACATTTATAAAAAGATATTAGAATTTTTCTTAAGTAATTGAGTAGGAGAGCCAAATGAGTCGAAAGATTCATGTTTGGTTCGGGAAGGGATTATGGAAGCTTTGGAATAAATGTAAAGATAATCCACTTTCATTAAGCGATTTATTAGATAATCGAAAACGGAGAATCTTGAATACTATTAGAAACTCAGAAGAACTCCGTGGAGGCGCCATTGAACAGCTGGAAAAAGCCCGGGCTCGCTTACGGAAAGTGGAAATGGAAGCGGATCGGTATCGAGTAAATGGATAC